ACTAATAATTCTGATCAAGCAGACGAAGTGGCTTTAATACGTTATTCTCAGCAATCAGATTTTCGTCGAGACATAATCAAAGGCTCCATACGCGCTCAAAGACGTAAAATAACTATTTGGGAACTGTTTCAAGCAAATGTACATTCCCCACTTTTTTTGGACAGAATAGACAACTCCCCCCCTTTTTCGTTTGATATCTCCGAACTGATGAAACTCATTTTTATAAATAAGATGGGTAAAAACAACGAATTCAAAATTTCGGATTATGCGGAGGAAGATACAAAGGAAAAAGAGAAAAAAGAGGCGGACAAAAGAGAGAAGGACAAAATAGAAGAGAAAGCGCGGATAGAAATAGCAGAAGCCTGGGATACCATTATATTTGCTCAAGTAATAAGGGGTTCCGTATTAGTAACACAATCAATTCTTAGAAAAAAAATTATATTACCATTATTGATAATAGCTAAAAATATTGGTCGTATACTATTATTTCAATTTCCCGAGTGGTCCGAGGATTTAAAGGATTGGAAGAGGGAAATGCACGTTAAATGCACCTATAATGGTGTTCAATTATCAGAAACAGAATTTCCGAAAAACTGGTTAACAGACGGTATTCAAATAAAGATACTATTTCCTTTCTGTCTGAAACCTTGGCACAGATCTAAGCTAGCCTCCCCTTATAGAGATCTAATGAAAAAGAAAGGGAAAAAAGATGATTTTTGTTTTTTAACAGTTTGGGGAATGGAAGCTGAACTCCCTTTTGGTTCTCCCCGAAAAAGACCCTCCTTTTTTGAACCTATTTTTAAAGAACTCGGAAAAAAAATTATAAAATGGAAAATGAATTGTTTTCTAATTCTAAGAGTTTTAAAAGAAAGAACAAATTTCTTTCTAATAGTCTCAAAAGAAATAAAAAAATGGATTATCACAAGCATTCTCTTTATACAAAGAATAATAAAAGAACTATCCAAAATAAATCCAATTCTATTATTTGGATTGAGAGAAGTATATGAATCGAGTGAAACTAAAAAAGAAAAAGATTTGATAATCAGTAATAGTATGATTTATGAATCGTCCAGTCAAATTCAATCTATCGATTGGACAAATTATTCACTGACAGAAAAAAAAATAAAAGATCTAACTGATAGAACAAGCCTAATCAGAACTCAAATAGGAACAATTACAAAAGACAAGAAAAAAAATTTTCTAACTCCAGAAATAAATATTAGTGCTAAGAAAAAAAGTCATGATGCTAAAAGATTAGCATCCCCCAAAAATTTTCGGCAGATGTTAAAAAGAAGAAATACTCGATTAATCCGTAAATCACATTATTTTTTTATCCAATTTTTCTTTGAAAGGATATATATAAATATCTTCTTATGTATGATTAATATTCCTCGGATCAATACACAACTTTTTCTTGAATCAAAAAAAAAAAAAATGGATAACTACATTTACAATATTGAAGCAAATCAAGAAAGGATTGATAAAACAAATCAAAATACAATTCACTTTATAAAGTCCCTTTATAATAGTAGTGGTATTAATAAGAATTCACAGAACTTATCCTCATCCTCTTTGTCACAAGCATATGTATTTTACAAATTATCACAAACCCAAGTTATTAACTTGTATAAATTAAGATCTGTCCTTCAATATCACGGAACATCTCTTTTTCTTAAAAATGAAATTAAGCACTATTTTGGAGCACAAGGAATATTTAATTTCGAATTAAAACATAAGAAACTTCGGAATTCTGGAATGAATCAATGGAAAAGTTGGTTAAGGAGTCATTCTCAATATCATTTATCTAAGATTAGATGGTCTAGATTAGTACCAAAAAAATGGCGAAATAGAGTTAATCAAGGTTGGATGGCCAAAAATAAAGATTTAAACAAATGGAATTCGTATGAAAAAAACCAAGTAATTCATTACGAAAAAGAAAATGATTATAGATTACCAAATCAAAAAGAAAATTTTAAAAAACACTATAGGTATGATCTCTTATCATCTAAATCTATTAATTATGAAGATAAGAAGAACCCATATATTTATGTATTCCCATTACAAGTAAACAATAACCAAGAGATTTCTTATAATTACAACATACATAAACACAAATTTGTTGATGGGATAGGAGGTATCCTTATCAATAATTATCTAGGCAAAGATGGTATTATGGATATGGAGAAAAATCCGGATAGAAAATATTTTGATTGGAAAATTATCCATTTTTGTCTTAGAAAGAAGGTCGATATTGAGGCCTGGATCGATACCAACAGTAATAAAAAGACTAAGACTAGTAATGATCAAAAAATTGATAAGAAAGGTCTTTTTTATCTCACGATTCATCAAGAAATCAACCCCTCCAATAAAAAAAGGTTTGATTGGATGGGAATGAATGAAGAAATACTTAATCGTCCCATATCGAATCTTGAACTTTGGTTCTTTCCAGAATTTGCGCTACTTTATAATTCCTATAAAATTAAACCCTGGGCCATACCCATCAAATTACTTCTTTTAAATTTTAATGGAAATAGTAGTGCAAATAAAAACATCAATGAAAAAAAAAATCTTTTTCTATTATTGAATCAAAAAACATATCTTGAATTAGAAAATAGAAAGAAAAAAGAAAAAGAATCTCCAACCCAAGGGAATCTTGGATCAGATGCACAAAACAGAAGAAATCGCGGATCAGTTCTTTCAAACCAAGAAAAAGATGTTGAAGAAGATTATGCGGCGGGATCGGACATAAAAAAACGTAGAAAGAAAAAACAATACAAAAGCAATACAGAAGCAGAACTCGATTTATTTCTAAAAAAGTATTTGCTTTTTCAATTGAGATGGGATGATTCTTTAAATCAAAGGATGATCAATAATATCAAGGTATATTGTCTCCTGCTTAGACTGATAAACCCAAGAGAAATTGCTATATCCTCTATTCAACGGGGAGAAATGAGTCTGGATATAATGCTGATTCAGAAGGATTTAACTCTTACAGAATTGATGAAAAAGGGGATATTTATTATCGAACCGGTTCGTCTGTCTGTCAAAAATGATGGACAATTTATTATGTATCAAACCATAAGTATTTCATTGGTTCATAAGAGTAAGGACCAAACTAATCAAAGATACCAAGAAAAAGGATATGTTGATAAAAATTATTTTGATAAATCCATTGCAAGACATCAAAAAATAACCGGAAATAGAGACAAAAATCATTATGCTTTGCTCGTTCCTGAAAATATTTTATCACCTAGACATCGTAGAGAGTTTAGAATTCTAATTTGTTTCAATTCAAGAAATAGGAATGGTCGGAATAGAAATCCCATATTTTGCAATGGGAAGAACGTCAAAAATTGTGATCAATTTTTGGATAAAAGCACAAATCTGTTTCTTGATATAGATAAATTAAGAAAATTAAAGTTCTTTCTTTGGCCCACTTATCGATTAGAAGATTTAGCCTGTATGAATCGCTATTGGTTTGATACCACTAATGGCAGTCGTTTCAGTATGGTAAGGATACGTATGTATCCACAATTAAATTAAAAATTTGATGATGGTACATTTTTGCTATATATCCTGTAGCATATCTGATATATGAAAGCAAACAGATACACCCATGTGTTGTCTTACATTCCATTCTGATACATGATACTAATTCAATGACGTATCAATTAAATCTATAAAGAAATCAACAGAATCTTCTTATTTTCATTTTTATTTTTAATTTTAGCTCTTAACTTATTCTTATTATCTTTTATGAGTGCCGTTCCCTTGTATTTCTATACGAATCAAATTGAAAATTGGATTGATCATTGACTCATTTGATTTGATAAAATTAGGAGTCCATAATTAAATCCAGTATACCCAATTAAAATGGTTGGCATTATTATTATTTGTTATTTCTGATCGGTAAAATTCATACCTTTAAACAAGAAAATAAAAAAAGGGGGAGGGATTTTCGTTTTATGGTAAAAAATGCATTCATTTCAGTTTTTTTGCAAGAAGAAAAAGAAGAAAACCGGGGATCTGTTGAATTTCAAGTATTCAGTTTCACCAACAAGATACGAAGACTTACTTCACATTTGGAATTGCACAGAAAAGACTATTTATCCCAAAGAGGTCTACGTAAAATTCTGGGAAAACGTCAACGACTACTGGCTTATTTGTCAAAGAAAAATAGAGTACGTTATAAAGAATTAATCGGTCGGTTGGATATTCGGGAACTAAAAACCCACTAATTTGAAGAACTTTAATTATTTGATTTATTAGATCTTGAATTTTGATAAATTTATTTTTGTTTTCGGCAATTCATGGAAGAATGAATCGGGGAAAAACCTATGAATGTACCAGCTACAAGAAAAGACCTCATGATAGTAAATATGGGTCCTCACCACCCATCAATGCATGGTGTTCTTCGACTAATCATTACTCTAGATGGTGAAGATGTTATTGACTGTGAACCAATATTGGGTTATTTACACAGAGGGATGGAAAAAATTGCGGAAAACCGAACAATTATACAATATCTGCCTTATGTAACACGTTGGGATTATTTAGCTACTATGTTCACAGAAGCAATAACCGTAAATGCACCAGAGAAGTTAGGAAATATTCAAGTACCGAAAAGAGCCAGCTATATCCGAGTAATTATGTTGGAGTTGAGTCGTATAGCTTCTCATTTGTTATGGCTTGGCCCTTTTATGGCAGATATTGGTGCACAGACCCCTTTCTTCTATATTTTCAAAGAACGAGAATTAGTATATGATCTATTCGAAGCTGCCACTGGTATGAGAATGATGCATAATTATTTTCGTATCGGAGGAGTGGCTGTTGATCTACCTCATGGCTGGATAGATAAATGTTTGGATTTCTGTGATTCTTTTTTAACAGGGGTTGCTGAATATCAAAAACTTATTACACGAAATCCTATTTTTTTAGAACGAGTTGAGGGAGTAGGCATTATTAGCGGAGAGGAAGCAATAAATTGGGGTTTATCAGGGCCAATGCTACGAGCTTCCGGAATACAATGGGATCTTCGGAAAGTTGATCATTATGAGTGTTACGACGAATTTGATTGGGAAGTCCAATGGCAAAAAGAAGGAGATTCATTAGCTCGTTATTTAGTACGAATCAGTGAAATGACAGAATCTATAAAAATTATTCAACAGGCTCTGGAAGGAATTCCAGGAGGGCCCTATGAGAATTTAGAAATCCGATGCTTTGATAGAGTAAGGGATCCCGAATGGAATGATTTTGAATATCGATTCATTAGTAAAAAGCCTTCGCCCACTTTTGAGTTGTCGAAACAAGAACTTTATGTGAGAGTCGAAGCACCAAAGGGAGAGTTGGGAATTTTTTTGATAGGAGATCAAAGTGTTTTTCCTTGGCGATGGAAAATCCGACCGCCGGGTTTTATCAATTTGCAAATTCTTCCTCAGTTAGTTAAAAGAATGAAATTGGCTGATATTATGACGATACTAGGTAGTATAGATATCATTATGGGAGAAGTTGATCGTTGAAATGATAATTGATACAACAGAAATACAAGATATCAATTCTTTTTCCGGATTGGAATCCTTAAAAGAAGTCTATGGGATGATATGGATGCTTATCCCTATTTTGACTCTTGTATTGGGAATCACAATAGGTGTACTAGTAATTGTGTGGTTAGAAAGAGAAATATCCGCAGGGATACAACAACGTATTGGACCTGAATACGCCGGCCCTTTGGGAATTCTCCAAGCTCTAGCAGATGGGACAAAACTACTTTTCAAAGAAAATCTTCTTCCATCTAGAGGAGATACTGGTTTATTCAGTATCGGACCATCCATAGCGGTCATATCAATTCTACTAAGTTATTCAGTAATTCCTTTTGGCTATCACCTTGTTCTAGCCGATCTCAATATCGGTGTTTTTTTATGGATCGCCATTTCAAGTATTGCTCCCATTGGACTTCTTATGTCAGGATATGGATCAAATAATAAATATTCCTTTTTAGGTGGTTTACGAGCTGCTGCTCAATCAATTAGTTATGAAATACCATTAACTCTATGTGTGTTATCAATATCTCTACGTGCGATTCGTTGAGACATAAACTTTTTCCTATTTCCTTTCTTTTGCCTTTCTTTCTAGGAAAGAGTTGAATAGATATCTTCATTTTTTTGTTCATCCTTCGGGTTGATGAACTAAATTAGATAGTTATATGAGTGAAAGAAAACAGCTTATAAGTTCGCAGTAAAAAGATCGAATCTCATTTCCTATGTACCAGGATTAAGCAAAAGTAAATATAAGCAGTAGCAACTGTTTACCCCAAGATTGGTTGATTGGACATCATGGCTTGAAGCGGGTTCACAAGATCAACTGTATGTAATTTTCACTATGGTTTGTATGTATTACCATACATGTATTACCATAACGGGCGATTGGGCAAAAATGAGTGGATGGTTAGAAACACCAAATTACACAAAGGATTAGTAATAGAGATTATGTAAATTATCTAAAGGGACATTTCTGCATAATAAGGAATACTATACTAATTGGGGCTTTAAGTTGGTAGAAACGATCAGGTAGTACTCCCCATGATTCCGATCCAGAGTATGCTCCTATTCACCGATTAAAGAAATGACTATCAGGAACGAAATAATCCTTTACTTTTTTTGAATCCCCTTTTGAGAAAGAAGAATAGGAACGAAAAAAGTAAAAAGAATGCAATTACAATAAAAAAAAGAGAGAGAGATCTTTTTATTCTTTCTTTTCTATATATAGAGATAGAATTCTTGTCATGATTGATGAACTAATGTAATGTCTAATTCTTTTTCGTAATCGAAAACGATGGGTTGAAATATCTATGGATATTTATACAAGGAGTATTTTATTAAAGGATTAAGTTATTACTCAAAAAAAATTTGAATTATTAACGTTAAAGGATGAGATCAATTCAGAAGTACTTTTTATTATTATAGCAGACAGAATTCCATTGGTTTAATTCGAGACCTTTCGATCGATAGATTTTTATTCTATCTATAACATATCAAGATAAAGAATGCCGATCTGGTCCTTAGATTTATTTGTGGTCCTCGAGGAGCCGTATGAGGTGAAAATCTCACGTACGGTTCTGTAATAGCGATGGGAACAGTGATGTTATCACCGACTATGATTATCTAACAGTTCGAGTACAGTTGATATAGTTGAGGCACAGTCAAAATATGGGTTTTGGGGGTGGAATTTGTGGCGTCAACCTATAGGGTTTATCGTTTTTATAATTTCCTCCCTAGCAGAATGTGAGAGATTACCTTTTGATTTACCAGAAGCAGAGGAAGAATTAGTAGCAGGTTATCAAACCGAATATTCAGGTATCAAATTTGGTTTATTTTATGTTGCTTCCTATCTAAATCTACTAGTTTCTTCATTCTTTGTAATAGTGCTTTACTTGGGTGGGTGGAATCTCTCTATTCCGTACATATTTGTTCCTGAACTTTTTGAAATAAATAAAGCAGGTGG